ATAATAATAAATGACTCAAAAACTTTCAATTGGTATTTTTGTTTCTCTCCTCTTTTGATTTGGCAAAAATGAAAACTTAGGTAAGTGCTTTTTTAGAAATATGTAGAAAAAGACCAGATTTCATTGAGCTCCTTCATGCCTACTCTAACGAGTTATTTCGGTTTTCTACTAGCGGCTTTAACTATAACCGCAGCTTTCTATATCGGGCTGAGCAAAATACGACTTATTTGAACTTCATATTTGAACTGCGCAAAACTCAGAAAAAGAAATCTTTCGGCGAAATTCTGTGTACTCTAAAATGACTTACCGGGTCAATTGCCAATTCTTGGTCATTGAGATTGATGGTAATTCGGATTAATATTTAGGGAGAGATATTACCTCTTTTTTTCTCCTTTCAAACAACTTGAAATGATTGAAGTTTTTCTATTTGGAATCGTCTTAGGTCTAATTCCTATTACTTTGGCTGGATTATTTGTAACTGCCTATTTACAATACAGGCGCGGCGATCAGTTGGACCTTTGATTAATTAATATCACGTTTTTTGATTGACCTCCTTTTACTATCCGGGAGGTCAAATTCAAATTGCTGTTCAAGTTAGTGACGCTAGTTCAATCTAAGAAGAACGGACTCGCGCTCTGTAGGATTTGAACCTACGACATCGGGTTTTGGAGACCCACGTTCTACCGAACTGAACTAAGAGCGCTTTCTTATCAAAACAGATAAGACTGGAAAGAAAAGGGTTGGATTCTTTTTGTAAGTTCAATACATCATGGATAGACTATACATAGGATCATAAGAATGAAAGATTATATCTGTCCAATTTGACTCGATTTCACCGAATCCCCCGTTACTGCTCTCTCGAGTAGTGATAGGTAGGGATGACAGGATTTGAACCTGTGACATTTTGTACCCAAAACAAACGCGCTACCAAGCTGCGCTACATCCCTCCAATTAGTCTACAGTGTCATTGTAGAGAATTCCCGTCTTGTTTTCCACATCGTTTTTTCGTCTATCGATTCTATAGATAAATAGAATTTATCTGTCCATTTCATCCTTTTGGTCTCATTTAACATATAATATGCATTAAGATTCATAAAAAAATTTTATCCATTTGAAAAATGGAACGGAACCTGTCGGAAAATTCAATGACTATTTTGGGGGAATGCTCGAGACGAAAAGGACGTTTTTATCTTTCTTTTAAGAAAAATATGGAAATAGTTACGGGATCATTGTACATGTCAATTTGAATTCGAAATTCCGCGGACAATTCGAGTACAATTCAAAGTGGTCGGTAACTACCTATGCATCTGATCATATATGTATTATCATTATGTATTACAATAAAATGAAGGGGGTTTTCAATGCGAGATCTAAAAACATATCTTTCCGTGGCACCGGTACTAAGTGCGCTATGGTTCGCGTCTTTAGCAGGTCTATTGATAGAGATTAATCGTTTTTTCCCGGATGCATTGACATTCCCCTTTTTTTCATTCTAGTTAGTGACGTGGAAAGGAATAAAGAAGATTAGAACTACAATGAAATATCTGTCACTAATCAAGTCTCCCCCTCTATTTTTCTTTTCTCTATTTCTCTTTTCTCTATTTTTTCTTATTTTTAGAATAAGGGAGGAAAGAGAAAGAAGAAAAGTGGATTCAACGGCTGTGGGATTCGGATTCAAATTCGAATAATAGAATAATCGAAGAATAGAGGAATGGAAGTAGACTATAAAATGGGGGTCTAGCGAAGAGTATTATACAAGATACTTAAACGAAATCGTGTACTGTAATTTGAAATATCGTTTCGAAATCTTTGGATCTTATTTGAAGATATTGATTGTAGCAAAATTTTTCATAATGTGCGTTCAAGTTAGCAACTTCTACTTTTTCTTTCTTCTTCATTTCGAATCGAAAGGAAAAGCGTTGAGTAAATAAAAAATCCAAAGGAGGTTCATGGCCAAGGGTAAGGATATCCGAATAACAGTTATTTTAGAATGTACTACTTGTGTTCGAAAGGGTGTTAATAAGGCATCAAAAGGCATTTCCAGATATATGACTCAAAAGAATCGGCACAATACGCCTAATCGATTGGAATTGAGAAAATTCTGTCCATATTGTTACAAACATACGATTCACGGGGAGATAACGAAATAGCTCGAACTGAGCACTTGCACCCTCCCCAGGAGGGGAAAAAATGCCATGCTAATTATCGCTAAGATAATTTGAATAGAAAGAAAATCCTATTGTTTTTATGTATTCTAATTCATTTTCTAGATCCAACCGAAATAGGATTTTCGGTTTAAAGAAATAAATTAAACAAACCATGGATAAATCCAAGCGACCTTTTCTTAAATCCAAGCGACCTTTTCTTAAATCCAAGCAATCTTTTCTTAAATCCAAGCAATCTTTTCGTAAGCGTTTGCCCCCGATCCAATCGGGGGATCGAATTGATTATAGAAACATGAGTTTAATTGGTCGATTTATTAGTGAGCAAGGAAAAATATTATCTAGACGAGTAAATAAATTGACCTTGAAACAACAACGATTAATGACTCTTGCTATAAAACAAGCTCGTATTTTATCTTCGTTACCTTTTATTACTAATGCGAAACAAGGGGAAAGAAACAAGTCGACCGCGAGAGTCCGAAAAAAATATAAGTCAGACAGAAAGAAATATAAGCCAGACAGAAAGAAATAGAAGTCGACTGTGAGAGACACAAAGAAATAGAAGGCGGCCGTGAGAGACAAAAAAAATAGGCTTACTCTTTCGTCACTTGAAGGAAAATTCACACCCGAACTGAAACGTAGATTGATGCTTTGTGCAAAAATCCGACAATCCGGACCGGCTTTGCTTCTCGTTTCGTAAGACAAAAACAAATCAAAAATCGGATTCAAAAGTCAAACTCCAAATTGTTGATTGAAAGTGTTGAGTCCTCTTTCTTTGTTGATTCGTTTTGACTCTACTTTCCCGGAGGTCAGTCTCCGGGGAACTCCGTTTAAATTACTCCGGCAGATTCCTTCCAATTTACTTTTTTTATGATTTCATTGGAAATTAGATAAAGACAGTTTTTATTTGCTAGAACTATTTGCGCAAGTATTTTACGATTAAGAAGCAACTGTCTCTTGTATAGATCATGTATGAATTTACTATAGTTATAATATACCCATCCGTCACGAATTACTGAATTGATTCGAGTGATCCACAAACGACGAAAATTTCTTTTTTGCCCATTCCTATCCCGAAAAGACGAAGCCAAAGCTCTTATGTCTTGTTGAGTCTTTAAAGGACCTCCCCGAAAGCTTGATATAAATGAACGTGCTTTTCTTCTACGTCTCCGAGCTATATATCCCCGTCTAGTTCTGGTCATTGAATATGCATAAATCAAACTTTGTCGAATAACTAATTGATTTCCGTTCTTGCAGTTATTCTTTTTCCCCCTTCCTAGTCTATTAATAACCCAATGAGTTTTTCCAATGTATAAACTCAAAATTCCAATGGCTTTGGCTACGATAACCTTCCCGACCACGATTTTTTATTTTTCGAGACCTTTGTTTTACCTCACAATTTGAAATTGGATTTTACTAGGTATTAAAAAGATAATAAAAAATATAAATTCTAAAGCAATAGTGGATTCCATCGTTTCTATGGTTACTTCTTAAACGGTGAGGTCTTCTCTATACACCGGAGCCTTTAACTTCATTTAATTAATGCTATTGGGAACTTGTATAGTTCACATTCTTTAGCTCTACCCATGAATTATCCAGTAACTAGGTCTTCACAACGAGATCTACCTATACAGTAACGGTATTTAATTATGAGGGTTGGCTGGATAGCTGACCCTGTTAGTCCGTTCTTACAAGAGGGTGGCCGAATCTTTGAAATTGAAACCACGAGTTCCTCCGCTTAATGGATAAGCATTTGCTACCAATGGAGAATTCTTAAATTGAGGTGATTGAATGTACACCAAGTGAAACCATAAATTTCCTATACAATGAAAGGCATATGATCCATTTTCGTTTTTTAGATAGTCAATAGAGTTCATTTTTTCATTCCAGCCTATTCACCGGTACTGACCTTTGATACTGGAAACTTGTTCGCTTTCCTTTGTTCTAGCTCATGATCGGAACGAGTCGCACATACAACCTAGTACACGTTCCTCGACGTTGAGGGCATCTCTTAAGAGCGGGCGATTTTGTGACATGTCTGATTGGCTGTCTTGTCTTTCTAATAAGTTGTTTAATAGTTGGCATGTTGAATCATAGATATAGATATAATTGGATGGTTTAGATCCATCCTAACCGGATTATTCCGACCTAGCCGGATTATTCCGAGTCAACTCGGTCGGTAGGGGTAATCTCAAATTAGGGATTTGCGCGAAATACAGGCTAGTATCATTTACGCCCTTTACGCCCTTTACGCCCTTTACGCCTTGGAAGCCCTTGACGCCCTACAGAATCGACAATTCCATAAGCTTTGGCTTCCTCTGGTGACAGAAAAGCATCTCTTTCCATGTCTTCGTAGACCATCCAGAAAGGTTTGTGCGATCTTTGTACAAAAACGTTTGCGATCTCTTCACGCAGTTTTAGCACCAAATCTGTGTCCGTGACTACCTGTTCCATGTAGCCTTTAATATAAGTACTAGTAGGTTGGTGGATCATTACCCTGATGATATAACAAAATAAAAGGTTTTTCTATTGCACATGATGAAGGGAAGATAAAAAAAAAAGAGAAAAGAATAGCAAGAAAAAAGATAGAATTGAACAACCGTACAGGCATCTTTCTATGCATTGCATACGGCTCTAGAATAAAATGGATCCTTACGCCCCCCCAATGAAAGAGCAAAATAGGATTGATTAGACCCCGATCGGAAAATGATCAAATTACCACCCTTCCTTTCGTGGGAGTTAAAAACTACTATGATGGCTCCGTTGCTTTCTATATTTCTTTTTTGTCTATGATTAAGCAATCCCAAAGTTGCTTTTTATTTGATTAAATCAGCTAAGGAAAAAAGAAGCTTTTTTTCAATAGTTCAGAACATAAATATTATTAAGAGATCCGCTGTGTGAAAAAAAGTTTGTGACGCTGAACTGCACTGCCGATAGATAAGAACCCATCGGAAATACCTTTTATCTCATACTACTCTCTCGATAAAAAATCTAATGCTTTGAAAAAAAACTTTTGTATATCGAATTCAAAGTGCCATGCTATTATTACTTTTTTATTCATATTTCATATGGAGATTCATTTTTCATATGGCGAAGGCATAGTCGTCTTTTTTCTTTCAAATAAAACCTCATTGGCGCCAAGCGTTAGGGAATGCTATACGTTTAGTCTGTGAGCCTCCGGCCAGGATAAAAGCTGCCATTGAAGCGGCTACTCCCACACAGAGTGTATGCACATCTGGTAGCACAAAATTTATCGCATTATAAACAGCTAGCCCATGCATTACTCCTCCGCCCGTAGAGTTTATAAATAAAAATTGCTCTTGGTTACAATCGTCGATATTCAGAAATATCATAAGACCGACAACGTGATTCGCCGTCTCGGGACTAAGGTCTTTGAATAAAAAAAGTGCTCTTTCTCGATAAAGTCGGTCGATTAGGTTAAAATTGTATTCCGTAGGAACCGTACAGGCGCCGTTTGGCGCATACGGTTCAAAAAAATTTGCAAAAAAATCAATGTGTATATTCCAATCCCCTTTCGGATTTCAGAGCATGCTCTTTACTGACTCCTAATTTTTCTTCGATTTTTCAATAAAGATGAGTTTTGATTCCTTTCCTTAGAAAAAAGAATTCATTAAACGGATCGAATTCACTTTTCATTGATGTATTCTTTCATCGCGATCCAATTCAAATCACGATGTCATTTTCTTGTTCCAAACTGGGCCTCTTTTATCTTACTCTTTTTAGGTTTATACTCTACTCCGGGTAAAGATCTGCCCGCCGTCGATTTGCACATATAGGACAAATACTCCCCTTACCACTTCTTTTTTCTCAATCCGTACAGTCCGGCAAATATTTAAGGTCTTTATACATATTACTCGATTGATTAAGAGAACAGTTTAAAATAACTTCTATATTCCAAAGAAGATTTCTTTAGAAAGAGGAATCCCTTTATAAGGAGTCATGGTAGATATATTACCAATTGGTTTTTTAAACGAAGTCTGGATATTTCAATTTCTTAGTCCAACCGAGCCAGCCATAAATTATTTAAATTAATAATAGTAATTTGAATCCCCTTAAAAAAAGGATCTAATTGCACTTCACGCTCCAAATTTTTGATGATCTAATTCATCTTTTTGGGGGGAAATAGAGGATCTCTTGATCGGGGAGAGAAGGGGGAAAGCCCATACGACCCAATAGATCTGCCAAGTCGCACTATAAGTCAACCCAAGTTGCTTCCTCGTCTTCGTCGTCGTCAGGAATATCATAAGGTATTTTCGGCACACCAACAGGCATTAAATGAAAGAAAAAATCAAAAAATATTATACTTTCTATGTGAAAACGTAAGAAGGGTTTTATTGTTTTTATAATATTGTTCTTTATTAAAAATGCATAAAGAAAGACAGAATGAATAAGATCAATTCTTAGAACTAGGCCCCTGTAATCCTGAACAAGGATGGGCACATTCGTTTATAGAAAAGGCATCAAACGGCCCATTGCGTATTGGTACTTATCGAGTATAGAATAAATCTGCTTCTCTTTTTTCCTACGAACGAAATTGTTCCATTATTCCTAATAGAATCAAACAAATTATGAACCCTTGCTCTGAACTAATCGCCCTCTCCTTGGGGGACGTAACATCGGCAGAGTATAGTCGTGTCCAATGCAATAAAGTTGCGTAGTGTCTTTTTTCTTTGATAAAGGGGTATTTTCATGGGTTTGCCTTGGTATCGTGTGCATACTATCGTATTGAATGATCCCGGCCGGTTGCTTGCTGTTCATATAATGCATACAGCTCTGGTTGCTGGTTGGGCCGGTTCGATGGCTCTGTATGAATTAGCAGTTTTTGATCCTTCTGACCCCGTTCTGGATCCAATGTGGAGACAGGGTATGTTTGTCATACCCTTCATGACACGTTTAGGAATAATCAATTCATGGGGTGGCTGGGGTATCACAGGAGGGACTATAACATCTCCGGGTATTTGGAGTTACGAAGGTGTCGCCGGAGCGCATATTGTGTTTTCGGGCTTGTGCTTTTTAGCAGCTATCTGGCATTGGGTGTATTGGGATCTAGAAATATTTACTGATGAACGTACAGGAAAACCTTCGTTGGATTTGCCCAAGATCTTTGGAATTCATTTATTTCTCGCGGGGGTGGCTTGCTTTGGTTTTGGTGCATTTCATGTAACAGGCTTGTATGGTCCGGGAATATGGGTGTCCGATCCTTATGGACTAACTGGAAAAGTACAACCGGTAAATCCAGCGTGGGGCGTGGAAGGTTTTGATCCTTTTGTTCCGGGAGGAATAGCCTCTCATCATATTGCCGCTGGGACATTGGGCATATTAGCAGGCCTATTCCATCTTAGCGTCCGACCACCCCAACGTCTATACAAGGGATTGCGCATGGGTAATATCGAAACGGTCCTTTCCAGTAGTATTGCTGCTGTCTTTTTTGCAGCTTTTGTTGTTGCCGGAACTATGTGGTATGGTTCAGCAACTACCCCGATCGAATTGTTTGGACCGACTCGTTATCAATGGGATCAGGGGTACTTCCAACAAGAGATATATCGACGAATTAGTGCGGGGTTAGCCGAAAATCAAAGTTTATCAGAAGCTTGGTCTAAAATTCCTGAAAAATTAGCCTTTTATGATTACATCGGCAATAATCCGGCAAAAGGGGGATTATTCAGGGCGGGTTCAATGGATAACGGGGATGGAATAGCGGTTGGATGGTTAGGACATCCTATCTTTAGAGATAAAGAAGGTCGTGAACTTTTTGTACGCCGTATGCCCACGTTTTTTGAAACATTTCCGGTTGTTTTGGTAGATGGAGCCGGGATTGTTCGAGCGGATGTTCCTTTTCGAAGAGCCGAATCGAAGTATAGTGTCGAACAAGTCGGTGTAACTGTTGAGTTCTACGGTGGCGAACTCAATGGAGTCAGTTATAATGACCCTGCGACTGTGAAAAAATATGCTAGACGCGCTCAATTGGGTGAAATTTTTGAATTAGATCGTGCTACTTTGAAATCCGACGGTGTTTTTCGTAGCAGTCCAAGGGGTTGGTTTACTTTTGGACATGCTTCATTTGCTTTGCTCTTCTTCTTCGGACACATTTGGCATGGTGCTAGAACCCTGTTCAGAGATGTTTTTGCTGGGATTGACCCAGATTTGGATGCTCAAGTAGAATTTGGAGCCTTCCAAAAACTTGGAGATCCAACTACAAGAAGACAAGTAGTCTGATCCAACCTTCGTTTGATGTCTTTCGAATCTATTTTCTTTTTATGATTTTTTGATATTGATAGAGGGTAGCAGAGAAATCTTGCTTTGACTCCCCGGTTTTTGGTCTCTTGTTCTTTCGGTAGCCGGGAGATGGTCCCCAATAAAAGAAAGAAAAAACAAATAGGTATGGAAGCTATAATTGTAAATCACGATCGAATCTATGGAAGCATTGGTTTATACATTCCTCTTAGTCTCAACGCTAGGGATCATTTTTTTTGCTATCTTTTTTAGAGAACCGCCTAAAGTTCCAACTAAAAAATGAAAGTCTTTTCATTATCTCGATTTCAATTGAAGTAATGAGCCTCCCAATATTGAGAGGCTCATTACTTCAACTAGTCCCCATGTTCCTCGAACGGATCTCTTAGTTGTTGAGAAGGTTGCCCAAAAGCGGTATATAAGGCGTACCCAGTAAAACTTACAAGTAAACCAGATAGAAAGACGGCGACTAGGGTTGCTGTTTCCATTATTAGAAAATTTCAAGAACACAAGGGATCTATGATAAGATCGTTTATTTACAACGGAAGAGTATACAAAGTCAACAGATCTCAATGACTACAATAGGATTTATGGTTACACAAACTGTTGAGAACGATTCTCGATCCGGTCCAAAACGAACGAATGTGGGCAGTTTATTAAAACCATTGAATTCGGAATATGGTAAAGTCGCTCCGGGGTGGGGAACGACCCCCTTGATGGGTGTCGCAATGGCCTTATTTGCGGTATTTCTATCTATTATTTTGGAGATTTATAATTCTTCCGTTTTATTGGATGGAATTTCAATGAATTAGCTCGATAAGAACTCCAACCTAGCTTTTCAATACCAAATGAATCCTTTAGAGCTCGGATTTTTAGCCTGTTCTCTTTTGGTAGTTCGATCGTGGAATTTTGTTCTGTCTTTCTGGAATATGAGTGTGTGACTTGTTATAATTGATCCTATTGATCGGACAGAGAAGGGGTCTGTCATCTTCAGAGAGACGGTTCTACTTCGTCGGATATTTATTCGAGTATCTGAAACACGGAATATAGGAATATAGATTCCGAACTATTTTAACTATGATTCATACTTAATATTCAGACCTCGCGGCCGGACCCCAAAAAGTTTTTTCAAAGAATTCGATTTAGAAATCGAAATTTCTTCTTTTAAAGACCCATTTCTGCTTATTTTGACTCAAAGCCAAAGGTTTCTTTGGATTTTCTTCATTTTATCTATTCGTGAAATAAGCGATGATCCAATCATTCTTACTCAGGGAATCTTTAGGCTTAGCTTCGTCTTTTTATTGAATCATCGTGGTTCTAGTATGCATCTGAGGTTATAATCGATTCAGAGGGTCTTAACAAGAGAATTCCTATTAATAATTAATAATAAAGAAAACAAATCAGAAAAAAAGCCCGTATTCTAACAAAAAATAGGGAAGAGAGCATTCAGGAGGCCCGTAAAGAGGAAGATAAAGACAACGGAGCCGACTTGAAAATTTGGTATTATCACCACAAAGACGAGCTTTTGGATTTTTCTTCCTTCGGATCTTCAGAGAAGATTGAATCGGAAATGAAAAAGTTTCAAA